CTTCTCGTAAAAGTATTTTAACAATATTTTCAGTGATATTAGTATATGCTATTCGAACCACCCTTTTTCTATCCATATCAGCATTTCGTATAGAAGTTATTATGTCAGCAATAATATCCTTACCCATGGTGAATTAAATTTATTGGTGCTCCCCGATTTTGATATAATCAACATGTTTTTTTACTTATTTGTTTATGAATTTAAATTTTTAAATTAAAGGCATATGCGTGAGACACAATCTACTATAAATTATGAATATATTTCTTAATATGTTTCTTTCAAATACTTTACTATAACCATACGATGGTCTTATCTTATTTTAGAAGACCTTACAATACCTCCGGAGCTAATGAAACTATTTTAGTAAAATTTAACTGTCTCAATTCCCGGGCAATTGCACCAAAAATTCGAGTTCCTTTGGGGTTTCCTTCTTGGTCAATGACAACCGCAGCATTGTCATCATATCGTATTATCATACCGTTATCACGTTTGAGTTCTTTACAAGTACGTACAATTACAGCTCTGACCACCTCTGATCTTGCTAGGGGCATATTTGGCACTGCGTCTTTGATCACAGCAACAATAACGTCACCGATATGAGCATATCGACGATTGCTAGCTCCTATGATTCGAATACACATCAATTCTCGAGCCCCGCTGTTATCCGCTACATTCAAAAGGGTCTGGGGTTGAATCATATCATTTTTTTAGAATCTATTCTTTCAATGCAAAGCAAAAAGCGAAGAAAAAAAAAAAAGAAATATTGTTTGTCCAAAGAAAGAAACCGGCACCTGTTATTGTTTTTTTATCCCCAAGACCCTTTTCTTTTGATTCTTTTTATCCCGAAATAATGAATTGAGTTCGTATAGGCATTTTGGACGATGCTATTGAAATCGCCCTTCTGGCTATATTTTCTGTTACTCCACCCATTTCATAAAGTATTCGACCTGGTTTAACAACAGCTACCCAATATTCAGGGGATCCTTTACCCGAACCCATACGTGTTTCTGCGGGTCTTACTGTAACCGGTTTGTCTGGAAATATACGTACCCATATTTTTCCACCGCGGCGTGCATTTCGTGTCATTGCTCGTCGACCTGCTTCTATTTGTCTAGACGTGATCCAAGCAGGTTCAAGTGCCTGAAGAGCGTATTTACCGAAAGAAATATGATTACCTCGAGAAGATATTCCCTTCATTCTTCCTCTATGTTGTTTACGGAATCTGGTTCTTTTGGGGTTATAGTTGATGGTTGGTTCTGAATTCCATCTCTACTACAGAACTGGACATGAGAGTTTCTTCTCATCCAGCTCCTCGCGAATAATAAAATTTTCAAAATGTCTATTATTCATTTGTATATCTTGCTTTTTTAGCTAATTAAGCATATTAATATTTCTATTTTATTTTTTAAAATTGATATTTTTAAATATCATATTCTTTTTTTATGTTCTAACGAATATTTGTTTTGTTTTTTATCCTATTGGATTGAGCAAAAATTATCAATCCAAGAAGATAAAGTTTTCACGGGCGAATATTGACTCTTTTCGTTGCTATTTTAATTTTAGTTGTAGGGTTAACTCATAACTTTTATTTTCCCAATAGATCAAGGAATTAGTCGCTGGTTTGTTTCGCCATCCCGATCAATGAGTCTGTTTTCAATAGATTTGGATTCACAGGTTCCATCGTTCCCATCGCTTCTTACTTAATGGTTAGGTCTGATTTCTACAACGGAGCTCATAATGAAATTTTTTCTTAAGCCAATTTTCTTAGTCTTTATTGGCTCGAAGCTCTTATTTTTTTTGTTCTATGAACGGATTCGTTTTCTTTTTTATGAATCCATATTAATTGATGCTTTATTACATTGCTTTTTTATGAGATGACTCATAAACCTTACATATTGGATCGAATTTTATATCGTTGTTTTTGTTTTTTCTCCCCTTCTTTCACCCTTCCGTTTATCCACATCTTTCTTCTTTGCTTCACAATTTGGAATCCTATTTTGTTCTTTTGTTTATGCAAAAAAGATTTCAGTTGCTACAGTGATATGACCAATATATCATATCTTGACTGGTTTTTTGGATCCAGATAATGTGAAGTGATGAGTTGGTTATTAGTTCTATAGTTATTTGTTTATACAAAAAAAGGCTGGTCTTTTTTTTTTTTTTTAATCCTATAACTATGACCCTAAAAAACCAACGAGTCGCACACTAAGCATAGCTATTCTTTCAAAAGGTCAACGGATTTTTATTCAACCTTATAGAATTAGAGTTGTTCATTTTGGTTTTGTTTTTGATTGAACAAAAAAAAGGAACGAATTTTTATTTTTTTTTGTTCCATTACTGGATCGAAGGGAAAGACAAGTAAAGTTTTTTTATTCCTCGTCTATAAATATCCAAATTTTAATCCCTAAAACTCCATATATAGTTCGAACTGTATAAGAACAATAATCTATTTTAGCTCGAATGGTTTGGAGGGGAACCCTGCCTTCTCTGATCCACTCGA